ATGGTTGGTCCTATTCGTAAGAGACATCCTCTTTTAAAGATAATTAAATCTACTTTTATTTCTTTACCTTGTCCTAGAAAATTTTTTATTTGATGAAATTTTGGCTCTTTACTTGGTTTATGTCTTATTATTCAATTAATAACTGGTATTTTTTTGGCTATGCATTATACTGCTGATATTAGCTTAGCTTTTTCATCTGTTGGTCATATTTGTCGTGATGTTAATTATGGTTGACTTTTACGAAAAATTCATGCTAAAGGGGCTTCTTTATTTTTTATTTGTTTATATATTCATATAGGTCGTGGTCTTTATTATGGTTCTTATGTTAATTTTGAGACTTGAAAAGTAGGGGTTTTATTATTATTTTTAGTTATGGCGACTGCTTTTGTTGGTTATGTTCTTCCTTGAGGACAAATGTCTTTTGGGGGAGCAACAGTAATAACAAATCTTTTATCAGCTATTCCTTATTTAGGTGTTTTTTTGGTACAATGAGTTTGGGGGGGTTTTTCTGTTGATAAAGCTACTCTTGTTCGGTTTTTTACTTTTCATTTTCTTCTTCCTTTTATAATTATAGCTTTAAGTGTAGTGCATCTTTTATTTTTACATCAAACTGGTTCAAATAATCCTACTGGTTTGGATTCTAGGTCAGATAAGGTACCTTTTCATATTTATTATACAGTAAAGGATATTCTTTGGTTTTTAATAATTATTAGATTTTTAGGTTTTATTGCACTTTTTTTTCCTAACGCTTTTAATGACCCAGATAAATTTATTCCTGCAAAACCTTTAGTAACCCCTGTTCATATTCAACCAGAATGGTATTTTCTTTTTGCTTATGCTATACTTCGTTCTATCCCTAAAAAGTTAGGGGGTGTTTTAGCTTTAGGGGGGGCTATTGCAATTCTTTTTTTAGTTCCTCTTTTACACACTTCTAATCAACAGTCTAGTGTTTTTCGTCCTTTTTCTCAATTAAAATTTTGGTGTCTTATTGTTTGTTTTTTTTTATTAACTTGACTAGGAGGACAACCTGTAGAAACTCCTTATATAGAATTAAGTCAGGTTGTTTCATTTTTTTATTTTTCTATTTTTTTTATTTTTTTTCCTTTAATATCTTATTTGGAAAAATTTTTTATTTTTAACTAAAAATTTCAAGGAATAGTTTAAAGAAAAATAATGGCTTTGGGTGTCATTGATAAAAGTTAAACTCTTTTTTCTTTGATTATAATAGTAGTTATAAGAAAACAAGGATTGAACTTGTTCTTAAGAAATCAAAATTCTTAGTACTTCCAATTATACTATTTCTTAATTTATAAGTTGAAGCCTTATGGTTTAGGTTTTTGGCCGTTAACCAAAAGATAGCAAGATCAATACTTGTCAACTTAGAAAATTAAAATAGCAAAGTAGAAATGCAAAAGATTTAGGATCTTTTATCATAGGTTCAAATCCTTTTTTTAATTTGTAGAAGCTAGGTTATTAATTTAGATTTTTTGCTTGCAAAGCAAATATTTTATTTTAAATTACATCCACAAATAGAAGTTTAAGTTAAAAAACTAATAGCCTTCAAAGCTTTTATTATAGATTAAAATTCTATAACTTCTGGGTTCTATGGTGTAAAAAACATATTAGATTGCAAATCTTTAGTTACGGTTAGATTCCGTTAGAACTTCAATATGGTCTGAGTTGCACAGACATTTTCTCTGTGTAAAAGAGAGGCTTTCTTCATAGCTACATTTTGATAATAAAGTAAGCTAATAAAAAGCTTTTAGGCTCATGTCCTAAATACGGAAGGATAAAAACCTCCCTTTATTTTAAGAAAATACTAGAATTTAACTAGTGATTATGGTTTGACAACCCATTGTTATAAAATTTAACTAATTTTCTTTAAGATAAAATGTTTTAATAATAATAATAAATGTTTTATTAGTAGAAATAACTATAAATTACTAAGATAAGAAGAGTTAAAGTAAAAATTTTATAAAAAAGGCCTTAAAAATTGGGTATTTTTCTGTTAGTAATACTTTTAGATTAAAAAGGTAAAATTTTTTGTTTGGTGTTTTTTCTGTAAATAAGCTCTAGTTTTTAGACTTAAAAGATTTTTTTATTAATTTGTTTTCTATTACTAAAATATTTTATTTATAGTAATAAAACTTTATGCTTATTTATAATTTATTATTACTAGTATATTGTATAAGAGGGGGTTTCCTGTTTCAACTAAAAAATAGTAGGGGGTGGGATGGAGGGTTAAAGACTCTTATATACCTATATTACCTATATACCGTGAGTTTTGTTTAAAAGTTGTTTTAATTTATTTTTAGCTTTGGTAAGGAATTTAACCTTTTTTATCAGTTTACAAAACTGATTGCATGTCTTTTGCTTACAGAGCATTCTTATTGAGGTTTTAACTCAAACTTGTTGTTTGAAGAACAACTGTTGTTTTCAACTATAAGAACTTCCAAGAGCAGGTTCCCCTACTCTTACCTTGTTACGACTTTTCTCTTTTAGTTAAAGAGAGTGACGGGCGGTGTGTACGTGTTTTAGAGCTTTTTTCAGAGTATTTTTATTTACTTTTCTTACTACTAAATCCTTCTTCTTTTATTTTATGAATTTAAAATTTCGCTATTCGTTTTGAGTATTGTAGCCCACTTATTTCTCTTTTCATTGGCTGCATCTTGATCTAACGTTTTTGAGTTTCTTTTTAGCTTACTTCTTTTATTAAGGTGAGCTGACGATGATGATATACAAGCTGATTTTCTAGAAAAGGTAAGGTTTTTCGTGGATTATCGATTATATAGCAGGCTCCTCTAGAGAGATCTAAAAAACCGCCAAGTCCTTTAAGTTTTAAGCTTTGGCTCGTAGTTCTTTTTTAGGTTTATGGTTTAACATAGCAGGGTTTCTAATCCTGGTTTGTTTTTAAACTTACGTGAATTTTTTTTAGTGTTTTACTTTTGTAATTTATTTTATTTTATTTTATACATTTGACTGTTGAATTTTATTTTTAATACACTTTAATTAAATTATTTTTCACTAAGAATGTTTCTTTACTTTTTATATTTTACGTATAACCGCGGTGGCTGGCACGTATTTTTACCAATATTTATTTCTATTATTAAGTCTAGTTTTTACTAATTGCTTAATATTTAGTACTGCTGTTGTGGAATTATATATTTAAAGAATAAGAGGATTTCTTTATTTTATTTTAATTAAGTTTTTAAACTTTTATATTTTTCCGCTGGAGAAGATATTTCTTTGCATGTATCATTATAGATAAAAAAGTAAGGGAAATTGGGACCAAGTTTTCTGCATAAAGAGGGGACTTAAACCCACTATTTAAGCATTTTCAGTGCTTTGCTTTTTCGTTAAGCTACTTTTGCAATTAAAAAAAGGATTTGAACCTTTGTTAGAAGAGCTTAGGTCTTCTGCATTAACTTCTTTGCTATTTTAACTATCTTATCTTAGATTTAAACTAAGGCTTTTTAATTGGAAGTCAAATGTACTTTAATACTTATAAGATAAGTTTTTCTTTATTTGTTTTCAGTAGTTTTTTAAGAGTTTTTATAGAAAAATTTACTCTAGTTTTAAATTCCTTTCGTACTAATAAAACTACTTTTTTCGTAGATAGAAACTGACCTGACTTGCGTCGGTCTGAACTCAGATCGCGTAGGGCTTTAAAGGTCGAACAGACCTACCTTTAGAGGCTGTTGCACCTCTGGGGTGTCCCGGTCCAACATCGAGGTCGCAAACTCTCTTGTCAATATGAACTCTTAAAGAGAATAACGCTGTTATCCTGCGGTAACTTTTTCCTTTGATCAGTATTTTCTGGATCTTTAAAATTTTAAAAATTTTTAAATTTGTTTATTTCTTTTTTTAATCGAAGGTTTTTTTTTCTTCGTGGTTGCCCCAACCAAAGATATTTTTATTTGGTTTTTAGTATATAAATTATCTGTGTTTTAATTCTATAAAAATTTTCTTAAGCTCGACAGGGTCTTCTCGTCTTGCGTTTTTATCTTTGTTTCTTCACGAAGATAATAATTTCTTTTTTCAGGGGGGAGACAGTTAAGCTTTCGTGTTGCCTTTCATACTAGTCCTCAATTAAAGAACAAATGATTATGCTACCTTTGCACGGTCAAAATACCGCGGCCGTTTAACTTTTGTCACTGGGCAGGCAGTACTCCTTATTTAGTATTTTTCAAGGAGCAATGTTTTTGGTAAACAGGCGAAGCTTTTATTTGCCGAGTTCCTTCCTCTTGTTTTTTTAATTTTTTGGTTTCCGGTGTTGGTAAAACTATTTTATAAAATTTTTTTCTTGAAAAAAATATTTTCTTTCTTCCATTATATATTTGTTAGAATAGCTTAAAAATTTTTTAACCAAAAAAATACTAATTTTAACATTATCTTATAACTTAGTTAAGTTATTGTCCTGTTATTTTTTTAAGTTAAAATTTTGTTTTTCATTAATTATTGTTTTTATTTTTATTATGCTTTAACGCTTTCTTTTTGGTGGCTGCTTCTAGGCCTACTATGTTTATTATTCTTTTTTTAATTTTTGATTTTAACTATTAAGGTAGGCTTTTTCCTTAAACCAAAAAGTTTATCCCTTTTGGTTTTGCTTTTTATTTTTATGATAATATTATTTAAGTCATAATTAAAAGCATGAGTTTAAGCTCATTTTTCAGGAAACCAGCTATTACCAAGCTCGTTTCATTTTTCATGTCTAATGATTCCTCTTTATTTACTTTTGCAACAGTAATACTTTACAACCATATGTTGGGGTTTCATTAGATCTCTTGGTTTCGGGGTTTGAATTTTTATTCTTTTATTGTTGTTAAACCATAATACAAAAGGTAAGAATTTTAAGGTCTTCTTTTATTTAATTCTTTATTTAAATTTTTCAAATTTCCTTTACAGTACTATTTATTTAGCTTCAATTTAAATTTCTAATAATTATACTATTATAAGTTAATTTTTTATTTTTTTTTTTTATTTTTTATTTTGTTTATTTATTTAGAGCTATTTTTTATTTATTAACAAATAAAGGAATTTAACCTTTTTAATTAGATTTACAATCTATTGCTTAGTCTTTCAGCCATTTTGTTATTTTATAAATATAATTATTATTGGTATTATTATAATTCCAGCAATTGAAATTATTCTTAATATTGGATTAATTTTTTTTCTTTTTATCCGTAAGTTAATATAAAATAATGATTTTTGTGGAAATGTTAGCATTTTTGTTTTAAATGCTATTCGTAAATAAAAAAAAAGTCTTATTAATCTTCCTATAATTAATGGTATTGTAAGTATTATTTTTTTTTTTAGAATTAATGTTTTTATACCTAGAAACTTTTTTATAAAACCTGTTAATGGTGGTAAACCGCCAAGTGATAGAATTGCTAAAATAGTTGTTGATGCTTTTCATGGTTTTATTATTTTTTTCTTTTTTCTTTTAGCTATATTTATTGTTTTTTTTTTTATAAATTTTATAAATATTGTAGATTTAATTATTATATAGATTGAAAGCATGATTAGTGATATTTTAGGGTTGTATACAGATATAATAATTACTCATCCAATATGTTTTATTGATGAAAAGGCCATTATCTTTCGGGTTTGTGTTTGGTTTAATCCTTTTCATGATCCAATTATTATTGACATGGTAGAACATAAAATTATTATTTTTGTTTTTAAGTTTTTTATTATATTAATTATTATTATTGTTGGTGCTATCTTTTGTCATGTTGTTATTAAAAGTCCTTTTATTAATTTTGTACCTTTTATTACTTCTGGAAATCATGAGTGAAATGGTGCTATTCTAAGCTTAAAAAATAATGCTATTGTAATTATAATCCTTCTAAAATTTTTTATTGGGGATTTGATTAATCATGATCCTTTTTCTCATATTTTTATTAAAGCTGCTTTTAGAATTATAGCTGCTGCTAGTGCTTGAATTAAAAAATACTTTATAGAAGCTTCAACTTTTCGTCGGTTTTGTATTGATAAAATTATTGGTATAATTGACATAGTTTTTGTTTCTAATCCAATTCATATAAGAAATCAGTGTTTTCTTGTTATGGCTATAATTGTACCTAAAGCTATTTTAATTAAAAAAAATCTTATTATTCTTCGTTTCATAGAGTTTGTGAGGATTTGAACCTCATAATATCTAATTATCAGTTAGATTCCTTTTCTTTAGGTTCAAATTCATAAGAAAGTTTTTGGTATAGCTTTTTTTATTCTTTTAATTAAAATAATTTTTCATAGTAAAAATCTTATTGAGAATGGTAAATATCTCTTTCATGTTAAAAACATTAACTGATCATATCGGAATCGAGGAAAGCTTGCTCGTACTCATAAGAATGTTCTAGATAGTATTCTAGTCTTTATTGCTATAATAATTATTTTTATTGGAAAAATTTTTATAGGTAGTTTCCCTCCTAAAAATAAAATAGTAGATAATAATTTAATAAATATTATTTTAGCGTATTCTGCTAAAAAGAATAATGCAAATGGTCCTCCGGCATATTCTACTTTATATCCTGAGACTAGTTCTGATTCTCCTTCTGTTAAATCAAATGGTGTTCGTTTTGTTTCTGCTAATGATGAGATATATCAAATATAAGATAGTGGAATACATGAAAATATTAATCATCTTTTTTTTTGCGCTTTTATTATTGCTTTTAGTTTAAAGGTTCCGGTTAATATAATTAAGGATAATAAGATTATACTTATACTTATTTCATAAGAAATTGTTTGTGCTACTGCTCGTATTCCACCTATTAGTGAATACTTTGATTTTGAAGCTCAACCTGTTCCTAATAGTGAGTATACAGAAAGTCTTGATATACCCAATATTAAAATTAATGACAGGTTAACTTTAATGTTAGGATTAGGGCATGGTATAATAGTTCATAAAATTAATGCTAATAGAAGAAATAATGCTGGAGATAAAAAGAATAATGTTGGTGTAGCTGATGAGGGCTTTAATTTTTCCTTTATAAATAGCTTAATACCGTCTGCTATTGTTTGCATTGTTCCTGATGGTCCAACTATACTAGGACCCTTTCGTAGTTGCATGTATCCTAGAATCTTTCGTTCTATTAGTACAATAAATGCAACTGCTATAAGGATTGGGATTATAATTTTTACTATTTTTATTAACATTATAAGATTTTTTTTCATTAGTAAGTATTAAAATTAGTGTTAAAATCTGTTATGTTATTTTTTATTAATTTGTAAAGTTCATAGTTAAAGAAATTATGCAATTAAGTCGTTGGTTGTTTTCTACAAATCATAAGGATATTGGTACTTTGTATTTTCTTTTTGGTGCTTGGGCTGGTATGGTTGGCACTGCTTTAAGAATTATAATTCGTACAGAGTTATCTCAACCTGGTTCTTTTTTAGGAGATGATCAAATTTATAAAGTAATTGTAACTTCTCATGCTTTAATAATGATTTTTTTTATGGTAATGCCAATAATGATAGGTGGTTTTGGTAATTGATTAATTCCTTTAATGATAGGAGCTCCTGATTTGGCTTTTCCTCGTGTAAAAAAAATGAGTTTTTGGTTACTTCCTCCTTCTTTTCTTCTTTTATTAGCTTCTGCTGGTGTAGAAAGGGGTGCTGGTACAGGTTGGACTATTTATCCTCCTTTATCAAGTGGTTTAGCACATTCTGGAGGTTCTGTTGATCTTGCTATTTTTTCTTTACATATTGCTGGTGCTTCTTCTATTGTTGCTTCTATAAATTTTATTACAACTGTAATAAAAATGCGCTCTCCGGGGGTTACTTTTGATCGTTTGCCTTTATTTGTTTGATCTGCTTTTATTACGGCTTTTCTTCTTTTATTATCTCTTCCAGTTTTAGCTGGTGCTATAACTATGCTTCTTACTGATCGTAATATTAATACTACTTTTTTTGATCCGGCTGGTGGTGGTGATCCTATTTTATTTCAGCATTTATTTTGATTTTTTGGTCATCCTGAGGTTTATATTCTTATTTTACCTGGTTTTGGTATGATTTCTCATGTTGTAGCTCACTATTCTGGTAAGCAGGAACCTTTTGGGTATTTAGGAATGGTTTATGCTATGGTTGCTATAGGAATTTTAGGTTTTCTTGTTTGGGCTCATCATATGTTTACAGTTGGGATGGATGTGGATACTCGTGCTTATTTTACAGCAGCTACTATGATAATAGCTGTTCCTACTGGAATAAAGGTTTTTAGGTGAATGGCAACTTTACAGGGTTCTAATATTCGTTGAGATGTTCCTTTGTTTTGGGCTTTAGGTTTCATTTTTTTATTTACTTTAGGTGGTTTAACGGGTGTTGTTCTTTCTAATTCTAGTTTAGATATAGTTCTTCATGATACTTATTATGTAGTAGCTCATTTTCATTATGTTCTTTCTATGGGTGCTGTTTTTGCTATTTTTTCTGGTTTTACTCATTGATTTCCTTTATTTTCTGGTGTAGGTTTTCATCCTCAATTAAGAAAGGTTCAATTTTTTATTATGTTTATTGGTGTTAATCTTACTTTTTTTCCTCAACATTTTTTAGGTTTGGCTGGTATGCCTCGTCGTTATGCTGATTATCCTGATGCTTATGTTAGCTGAAATTTAGTTTCTTCTATTGGTTCTATTATTTCTTTAGTTGCTGTTATTTTTTTTATTTTTTTAGTTTGAGAAGCTTTTGTAGTTCGTCGGAGTGTTTTATTACCTAGATATGTAAGTTCTTCTTTAGAATGACAATATAGTTTTTTTCCTCCATCCCACCATACATATAATGAGACTCCTTTTGTTGTTTTAATTAATTCTTAGAAAGGGTAGTTTAATAAAAATTTTCGATTTCGGCTCGTGTGCTTTTGGTTAAAATCCAAACTCTTTTTGTGAAGTTTATTTTATTTTCAGTTTGCTTTGTTTTTTGATTGGGGGTTTTAGGGGTTTTATTAAAACGTAAGCATTTATTAACTGTTATGTTATGTTTGGAGTTACTTCTTGTTTCTTTATTTGTTAATTTTTCTGTTGTTGTTGGTTTATATAAAAAATTTTCTTTTTGTAGAACTAGTTTAGTTCTTTTAACTTTTTCTGCTTGTGAGGCTAGAATTGGTTTATCTTTATTAGTTTGTATTTCTCGTTCTTATAGAAGGGATAATATTTTCTCTTTAAAATTACTTTATATATAAAATGGCAACTTGGTTACAGTTAGGCTTTCAGGATGCATCTTCCCCTTTAATGGAGGAGCTTATTTATTTTCATGATTATATTTTAGTTGTTCTTGTTTTAATTACTATTATAGTTTTTTATGGCTTATTTAGTCTTTTGTTTATTGTTAAAACAGATCGTTTTTTTTTAGATAGACAGGGTGTAGAAACTGTTTGAACTGTAGTGCCTGCTTTTATTCTTGTTTTTATAGCTTTTCCTTCTTTACAACTTTTATATTTAATAGATGAAATAAAAGATCCTTGTTTAACAATAAAGGCTTTAGGTCATCAGTGATATTGAAGATATGAATATACTGATTATTGTAATTTAGATTTTGATTCTTATATGGTTTTTACTGATGATTTGACTTTTGGTTCTTTACGTCTTTTAGAAGTTGATAATCGTGTTATTGTACCAAGACAAAATTCTATTCGAGTTTTAGTTAGTTCTTCTGATGTTCTTCATTCTTGGGCTATACCTTCTCTTGGAATAAAGATGGATGCTGTTCCTGGTCGTTTAAATCAAGTAACTTTTTTATGTCCTCGTAGTGGGGTTTTTTATGGTCAATGTTCTGAAATATGTGGGGCTAGTCATAGTTTTATGCCTATTGTAATTGAGTCTATTCCTTTTAAAACTTTTGAGAATTGGGTTTATAATTTTATTAATAATTAATTTTCTTTGGTTAACTAAGTATAAAGTTTTAGACTCTTAATCTAATTATATCAGTGAAAATCTGTTACCAAAGGATGCCACAGCTTGATGTTTTTTCGTGAGGTTTAAATTTTTTATTTTGTTGGTTTTTTTTTCTTATTTTGTATATTTATTTGATTAATTTTAAGTTTTTTTATTTAGATGGGGTTTTAACTATAAATTCTAATTTTTCTTTATGTTCTTTTAATTCTTGATTATGGTAATTTTTAATTCTATTTTTGATCAATTTTATCCTGATACTTTTTTCTTTTTTCCTATTTCTATTTTATGTTTATTAATAAATGTTTTTTGATGTTTTTTTATGATAAGAGAATCTTGACTTTGTGGTCGGTGTCAAGTTTTTTGATTAAATTTTATTTTTTCTTCTATAGGTTTAATTTTTGCAAACTACTTCTCAGTGGTACAGACTTCTTGGGGAGGGCTTTTAGTTACTGTTTTTGTTTTTATTTTATCAATTAATTTGTTAGGTCTTCTTCCTTATAAATTTACTAGTACAAGTCATTTTTCTATAACTTTTAGTTTAGGGTTTCCTCTTTGATTAAGGGTAAATATTTTTGGTTTTTATTCTTCTTTTAAAAGTCGTTTAAGTCATCTTGTTCCTCAGGGTACTCCTTTTGTTTTAATACCTTTAATGGTTTGAATAGAAACTTTAAGATTTTTTGCTCAGCCTCTTGCTTTAGGTTTACGGCTTGCTGCTAATTTAACAGCTGGTCATTTATTAATATTTTTACTTGCTACTACTATTTGGTCTTTTATTAATACTTATTTTATTTTTTTTCCTTTATTAATAGTGTTTTTTTTACTCTTTATTTTAGAAATAGCTGTTGCTGTTATTCAGGCTTATGTTTTTACTGCTTTAATTCATTTTTATTTACAGGAAAATCTTTAGTTAAATGAATCATCAACATCCATATCATTTGGTTGATCAAAGTCCTTGACCAATTATTGCTTCTTTAGGTGCTTTAATAAGTACTATTGGATTAGCTTTATGGTTTCATGGTTTTGGCTTTTCTGTTGTTTTTTTAGGTTTATGTTCTTTAATTTTTGTTTCTATCTTTTGGTGGCGTGATGTTATTCGTGAGTCTACTTTTCAAGGAAATCATACTAATTCAGTAGGTGTTGGTTTACGTTTTGGAATGGTTCTTTTTATAACTTCGGAAGTTTTATTTTTTTTTGCTTTTTTTTGAGCTTTTTTTCATAGTAGTCTTGCTCCTGCAGTTGAGTTAGGTGTTTGTTGGCCCCCTTTTGGAATTAAACCTTTAGATCCTTTTTTAATCCCTTTGTTAAACACTGCTGTTCTTTTATCTTCTGGTGTTACTATAACTTGATCTCATCATAGTATTTTAGAGAAGAAATGATTGGGGGCTGTTCAAGGTTTATTTTTTACTGTTTTATTAGGTTTATATTTTACTGGATTGCAAGCTTGAGAATATTATGATGCTCCTTTTACCATTTCTGATAGAGTTTATGGTTCTACTTTTTTTGTAGCTACTGGTTTTCATGGTTTACATGTTATGATAGGAACAACTTTTCTTTTTATTTGTTTAATTCGTTTAATGGTTTATCATTTTTCTAATTTACATCATTTTGGTTTTGAGGCAGCGGCTTGATATTGACATTTTCTTGATGTAGTTTGGTTATTTTTATATATTTCTATATATTGATGAGGTAGATAAAAGAGAGGAAGATTTAAACTTCCATCATTCTGGTTTCAAGCCAGATACATTATTTTCTGTCATCTCTTTAAAATGAAAGGGTTTATTTTTGTTTTGTTAGTTGTAGTAATTGTTTTAGGTTTGTTGTGTTTTTTAATTTACTTTTTACCTTCTCGTTTACCAGATAAACAAAAGAGCTCTCCTTATGAGTGTGGTTTTGATCCTTTAAATTCTGCTCGTATTCCTTTTTCTTTTCGGTTTTTTCTTGTAGCTATTCTTTTTCTTTTATTTGATTTAGAAATATCTTTATTATTTCCTTTACCTTACTCTTTTTCTGTTTTATTAGACCAATTTTTTATTATTATTATAAGTTTTTTTTTTATTTTTATTCTTACAATTGGTTTGGTTTATGAGTGAATAAATGGTGGTCTTGATTGGGCAGATTAGTTAATAAAAAGTTATGGGTATATTATTATTTAGTTCTTTTGGTGTTTTATTAAGCTCTTTAGTTTGTCCTTTTAAAATGGTTTGGGGTTTCATTATTTTTTCTAGTTGTTTTGTTTTATTTTTTAGTCTTTTATTATTTGGAAAAGATTTAAAAGTTATTTGTTCATTGTTTTATAGTTTAGGTTTAGATAGTGTAAGAATTCCTTTAGTAATTTTAAGTTGTTGGCTTTTACCTTTAACTTTACTTGCTAGTCAAGGACACATGTTTTATTATAGTTTAGTTACTCAGCGTTTATATTGTGTATTACTTATTTTTGTTCTTTTCAGATTAATTTTTACTTTTAGTTCTTTAGAACTTTCATTATTTTATATCTCTTTTGAAACAACTCTTATACCAATATTGGTAATTATATCTCGTTGGGGTTCTCAATATGAACGGTATCAAGCTAGAATTTATTTTATGTTTTATACATTAGTAGGTTCTCTTCCTTTTTTGGTTTCTTTATTAAGAATAAAAGTTTTTTTAGGGTCTCTTTTTTTTCCTTTTTTTAACTATTGTTTTATTTTTGAGTTATTGTATAAAAGATTTTCTTCTTTATGGTGGTTTTTTACTTTTTTAATATTTATTGTTAAGATGCCTGTTTATGGTTTTCATCTTTGGTTACCTAAGGCACATGTAGAGGCTACTGTGGCTGGTTCTATGCTTCTTGCAGCTGTTCTTTTGAAGTTAGGGGGGTATGGGCTTATTCGTATGTTAGGATTATTTAGTTTTATAAAATTTTTTAATTCAAATTTTTATATAATATCTTTTTGTATTTGGGGGTCTTTAATTACTGGTATAATTTGTTTTTGTCAAAGTGATTTAAAGTCTTTAATTGCTTATTCTTCTGTTGGTCATATGAGTTTGGTTGCTGGGGGTATATTTCTTGGTTTAAATAGTTCTATAAAAGGTTCTATGGTTTTGATGATATCTCATGGTTTAGTTTCTTCTTGTCTTTTCTGTTTGGCTAATATATTATATGAGCGAAGTGGAACTCGAACTTTAAGTCTTGTTCGAGGTTATAAGTGTTTGATGGGACTTGTTGCTTTTTGGTGATTAATTTCTTGTGCTGCTAATTTAGGTCTTCCTCCTCTCCCTAAATCTATAGGGGAGTTAATAATAATTTCTAGGTTTGGTTGTTTGGATTTTTCTTTTATTTTTATTTCTGGCGGAGCTGTTGTTGTTAGGGCTGTTTATTCTTTATTAGTTTATCAGTTAACCCAATCAAAAAAGTTAATAAAAAGTTTTTCTAAAATAATAAAAGTAAGAGTTCGGGAACATATTTTAATTTTTTCACATCTTTTTCCTCTTTTGTTGTTAATATTAAAACCTTGAATTTATTTATAAGTTTTTAAATGAAGTGGAGAGAGTAGTTAAATATAGTAATATAAGTTTGTGGTACTTAAGTTAATGGTTAGAGTCCATTTTTTTTCCTAAATAAGAAATTTATAGGTTTAACAAGAGTTTGCTAAGCTTACTGTTTTGCGGTTCAATTCCGTTAAAATTTCGATGAAAGTGTATTTTTTGCTTACTAGTATAAGGACATTTGTTTTTTTTTTGTTAATAATGAGTATAAGTTCGAGAGCACATTCTCTTAAATCTTCTAAATTTTTGTTTTCGGTTTTTGGTTTAATTTTAAAAAATAAAAAGATTTTTTATGATTTTGGACAATTAAGAATTAGGTCTTTAAAGCTAATTAGATTTTTTAGGCTAATAAAATTTTATTTATATTTAAGTTTAGGATGCCCTAATATAAATATTATTTTATTTAATTGGTTAAGAAATGAAGGTTTTTTAGGGAGGTTTTCTTTTTGTTTTGATTTTTTTTCTTTATGTTTTTTTTTTGTTGGGGGTTATGTTACTTGATCAATAGTGCAATTTTCTTATTATTATATGGGGGATGACCCTCGTTGATTTAGGTTTTTTCGACTTCTTTTAATTTTTCTTTTAAAAATGTTATTATTAGTTAGATCAAATAATTTATTTTTTATTTTTGTTGGATGAGAGGGGGTAGGGTTTTTGTCTTTTCTTTTAATTAGTTGATGAAAAACTCGGGTGGTTGCTAATAGATCTGCTTTAGAGGCTGTTATATATAATCGTATAGGTGATGTGGGGTTTTTAATTCTTCTTGGTATTTGTTTTGTTTATTTTAAAACTTGGTCTTTATTAGAAGTTTATGGTTTATTAAAAAAAGCTAATAGTTTAATAATAAAAGGAATTCTTTTTAGTGGGTTATTAGCTAGAATAGCAAAGTCTGCTCAGGTTGGTTTTCATCCTTGATTACCAGCTGCTATGGAAGGTCCAACGCCTGTTTCTGCTTTATTACATAGGTCTACTATGGTTGTTGCTGGTGTCTTTTTTCTTATTCGATTAGGAAGTTTATTAAAATTTCCTTCTTTTTTTTGTAGGTTTTGTTTATTTATTGGTGGAGTAACTTCTTTGTTTGCTGCAAGTGCAGCTTTAGTTCAGCATGATATAAAGAAGATAATTGCTTATTCTACTACTAGTCAGTTAGGGTTAATGGTAGTATCAATTGGTTTAGGAAGATATATAATTGCTTTTTTTCATATTTGTACTCATGCTTTTTTTAAGGCTATGCTTTTTCTTTGTTCTGGTAGAATAATTCATAGTTTAAAAAAAGAGCAGGATATTCGAAAGATGGGAGGTTTATTTTTTCTTCTTCCAGTAACTAGCTCTTGTATTCTTTTAGGGAGTTTGGCTTTAGTTGGAACTCCTTTTTTAGCTGGTTTTTATTCTAAGGATTTAATTTTGGAATTAGGTCTTATTAGATTTTCTAAATTTTTTGGTATTTTTCTTGCTTTTTTATCTTCTATTTTTACTGTTATTTATAGTTTTCGTATTATTATTTATTGTTTTTTATATCCTATGACTGGTAATTCTATACTACCTATATCTGAAGAAAATTTAAATTTAACTTCTTCAATCTTTCGTTTGGGTTTAGGAACTATTTTATCTGGTTGATTTTTTTGCTCTTATGTTTTTCCTTCTGTTATTTTTGTTTTACCTTTTTATTTGAAGATTATAGCTTTATTATTAATATTTTTTGGTATTTTATTTAGATTAAGATTTAATTTAGGTTTAAAATCTTTTTTATCTTCTTTTTATTATTATTGATTTTTATCCTATCAGTGGTTTTATTTGTTTTTTTTCCATTCATTTGTATCTTCTTTTTATTTTTATATATCTTTGATAGCAGGAAGGCGCTTATTAGATCGTGGTTGATTTGAAAAAGTTGGGCCTCAAGGAAGTGGTTATTTGGTTTCTAGGGGTTCTTCTTCTAGTCAGTATTTTTATAGGGGTTATATAAAGTATTATATTCTTTTTTCCTTTTTATCTGGGTTTATTTTTTTTACTCTTCTAATCTTTTTTTAATTATAAAGCGCGTAGGGTAGAATTTTCTATTCCTCGTGAAATGTCTAAAACAGCTATTAATGTTATTAAAAGAATATAGCCTGCTAGTAAGAAGAAAGGGGCCATTGATATATGAAACAGGTATGAGGCTCCTTCAATATTAATAGATCTAGATAAGTTTGTTTTATTTTTAATTTTTTTTCAATTTTGTTTTTTTAATAAAAATATTGTTCAAAAAATTAGAAAAAAAGATAATGTAAATATTTCTTTAATTTTTCTAATTATTGGAAATCGATCTTTAGTTAAAGCTTTAGAGTAAATAAAGACTATTAACATTCCTCCCATATAAATTAATAAAAGAATAAAGGCTAAAAATCTTATACCTAGATGAGATAAAATTAAACATCTTGATATTGATACAGTTACTAGTCCTAATGCTGAAAAATAAGGGGATATTCTGTAAAATACTAAAGATCTTCCAAATAGAAGGGAAATTACTAGTATATAAGTTTTCATTTATATAATTATTTTTTAATAATAAAATTAAATTATTATTTTTTTATAATTATTATATTAAAAATATAATAAT